CGTAAAGAATTCTTCTAAAAATTCTGAACCTAATCTTTGCAAAAAGGCGCGTACTGTACTTTTATGTTTACGGGCCAAAGTTCTAGCACATGAAAGTCGAAGTATATACTTTATTCGATACAAACTTTGTTTTTTTGAAGACCCGCTGTAATAATGAGAAAGATTTCTACATGTCCGACCAAATCGATCAATAATATCAGAATCGGACAAATCGGCCCAAACTGGCTTACTAATAGGATTCCCCGATACGTTACAAAATTTCGCTTTTGACAATGCTCCAATCATAGGAATAATTGGAACTATAGTTTCGAATTTTTTAGTAGCAGTATCTACTAAAAAAGAATTCTCTAGCATTTGACTCTTTACCGCTGAAGGATTTATTGGTACACTTGAAAGATAACCCAGAAAATAGAAAGAAAAATTGGAGAATTGGTTTATGTGGATCCTACAGGGTTGAGACCAAAAGTGAAAATGACATTGCCAAAAATTGACAAAGTAAGATTTCCATTTCTTCATCAGAAGATGAGTCCCTTTTGAAGCCAGAATTGATTTTCCTTGATATCTAACATAATGCATGAAAGGATCCTTGAACAACCATAGGGTTTTCTGAAAATCATTACAACAAAGTACTACGAGATGTTGTTCTATTTTTTCATAGAAATGTGCTCGCTCGAGAAAGGTTCCAGAAGATGTTGATCGTAAATAAGAGGATTGTTTACGGAGAAAAACTAATATGGATTCACATTCAACTACATAAGAATTATATAGGAACAAAAATAGTCTTGGATTCTCTTTTGAAAAACCATAATAGTTAGATTTCTTTGGAGTAATGAGATTATTCCAATTATGATATTCATGAAAAAAGAATCGTAATAAATGTAAAGAGGGAACATCTTGTATCCAGCATTGTAGAATTTGAACCAAGATTTCTAGATGTACGGGGTAGGGTATTAGTATATCTGATACACAATTTAAATGTGATAATTTGTCCTCAAAAAATGGAAATATTGAATGAATAGATCGTAAATTCTGAGATTTTGGTATTTCTTTTTTTTCTTCGAGGGAGGATACTAATCGCAACGAGAAAGGAATTTCCACAATGACAGCAAAAACCTCTGATATCATTTGAGAATAAAAATTCCTGTTATGCCCAACGAATCTATTTTGGTTAGAATCATTAACAGAATTGATCAAATAATTCTGTTGGTACATTCGAGTAATTAAACGTTTCACAAGTAATGAGCTAAATTTTTTGTCATAACCTGAAATTTCCGCGGGTTCATAAAAAAAGGATCCATTTACATTTAAACCATGATCATGAGCAAGTGCGTAAATATACTCTTGAAAGAGAAGCGGATATAGGAAGTGTTGTTGTTTCGATCTACTTTTTTCTAAATATCCTTTTAATTCTTCCATTTTTAATTATACTTGAACCAGAGACAGGAAGCATTTCTTGGATCAGCAAATGATACATAGTGCGATATGGCCAGAACTAATATGTATATAAGGTATGTATACAGTAAGAAAAAGTTACCCTGAAAACAGAGAGTCCAATCCCCAGATCTTCTTCCTATCTTTCCAGATTCAATTGGTTTATGTTCGTTAACATAACAAGAAAAAGAAAAGGTTAAAAATCCTTTATTTTTGCAACCCAATCGCTCTTTTGATTTTGGAATCAATTTTCTTTATCAGAATGCTCTTTCTTTTACACATCCATCTCCACTCTACCCTATCTATAATGGAGAATAGTTAGGATTCATTAAAAAAAGTAATTGATGATCCACTCACAGGAGAACCCTCTCCCGTATCGGGCACTAATCTATTTTTAACGTCTAATTAGATTAGATCGGGTAACCATTCAAATTAAGAACATAAGCTCGTCGCTTTTTCTTTGCCTAGAATTGGAGCCATAAAACTCTATCCATTTATTCACTCGACCAAACGGTAAATGTGAATTCATTTTGTCCCCTTCCTAAAATCAAAGGGTTTTTGTACCGATCCAGTAAGGATGATCTATTCTTAGAGTTCTACATTACTAATTAAATTAATATAATACGACATGCTATTTTTTCCATTCATTACCTTTCAGGATCAGTCGTGGTCTTATAGACTCTACCAAAAGTCTGGACGAATTCGTTGCTTCATCCAAATGTGTAAAAGACCATAGCCGCACTTAAAAGCCGAGTACTCTACCGTTGAGTTAGCAACCCCAATACCAAATAAATATATCAAATAAATATATATAATATGTGAAGAATAGATATGATCGAAATAAAAATACAAATATATTTGAATTTTAAAATAAATTGATTGCACGATCCCACCAAAAAAAATATTGTATTGAAATTTAATTAGCAACAAATTTGAAAAGAAAAAATCTACTACGATTCGATTAATTAAAGTTTTATTTTAATTAAAGAAAACCGGGGCAGATCCGATTAAAATACAACAGATTTTCAGATAAATATTTTATTTAATTTTTTTATCAATTCAAAAATTTTTTCATTTCATTTCATTCATTAATAATTGAAGTAAAGAACCAATATAACCAATATAAATATGGGTGGGGATAAACGGATCCATTTATTTACGATCGAATTATATTTGTTCAATACACCATTGTCAATATGAATTGAATGTTGAAAAAAAAAATCAAATTAATTGAATAAATCAAATAAAGACTTGTGTTGGATTGGCACGACATAAAATAAATAAGAAATGTGAAGAAAAAAATAAGGAAGAAGTGGAGAAAATCTTGGGTTTATTCAATGAATAGAAGTACAATAAGCAAGATTAACTCGTTTTTGTTGGTAAATTTTCAAAGCAAGAAAAGGTGGGTGTGAATAGAAAAAGAAAAGGGCAAATGTTGAGTAAAAAATTATACAAAGCTATATACTACTATATACTAGATACTAGGCACTACCCTTTTGTATTTCATAGATACTAGGCACTACCCTTTTGTATTTCAAAAATCTTTTGATTAATTCAAATAATTAATTCAAAGTTCTTTAGACAATTAATTCCGCTTTCTTAAAAATATCATGAACAGTTCTTGTGGGTTGAGCTCCCTTTTCAAGAAAATATAGAATAGCCGGAACGTTTGAATAAGTTTGATTCTTTATCGGATCATAAAAACCCACTCTCCGAAGATCTCTTCCTTCTCTTCGGGATCGAACATCAATTGCAACGATTCGATAGATGGCTCATTGGGATAGATAAGTAAAGCCCCCCCCCAGAAACGTATAGGAGGTTTTCTCCTCGTACGGCTCAAGCAAGAAAGAATGATTCTAAAATGATTGATTCAATTTGATAAAATTGAAATTTATTTTTCTGAAAATTAATTTATAAATTAATTTATAATTTTATAATTAATATTTAAATTAAATTTAATAATTAAATTTAATAAATTTAATATATTTATTTTATTTTAATATATTTTATATTTAATTTTATTATTTAATTTAATATATTTATTTATTTAATTTAAAAAATTTAAAATATATAAAAATATAAAATATATATAAATATATATATATATAAATAAATATATATATAGAATATGTTAGAATATGTTCTAATATTATTAATTCTAATATTATTAATATTATTATATTAATATTATTATATAAAATATATAAAATATAAAATTATATAAAATATAAAATAATAATTATATAAAATAATATATAAAATATAAATATATAATATATATATAATATAAATATATAATATATATATAATAAATATATAATATATATATAATAAATATATAATATATATATAAATATAATATATAAATATAATAATATATATATATAATATATATAAATATAATAATAAATATAAATAAATATAATAATTATAATAATATAAATATAATAAATAATATAATAATAATAATAAAATAATAAATAATAAAATAATATAATAATAAAATTATATAAAATATAAACAAAATAAAAAAAAAAATATCAATATCAAAATATCAATATCAATAGTTATATCATAATATAGTGATAATCATAATGGTCATAATGGTATAGTGGCAAACTGATCCATAAAAAAATCATGAATTAGACTATGATTGGAATTGTTTTATTTTTCCATAAAGAAAAAATGAAACTTCATTCATTTGGACTCATAACTCAAGTTGGGTAGCTCTGAAAGAATTCGAATAGAAATCCTTAGAATTTATTGAGTCGTCTGTAACCTTTTTTGTTTGTCTCATCTCAAATCTATTTGAATTTTAATTTTATTCCTTATTCTAATCCCTTTCCTTATTTTGATTCAATTGTTGAGACAGTTGAAAATAGTGTTTCCTTGTTCCGGAATCCTTAATCTTTGCTTTGTTGAATCGTTGGGTTTAGACATTACTTCGGTGATTTTACTCCTTTCAAAAGGGCAGCAACATACCCTTTCTTTCTATGGAAAAATTATACGAACGATGGATTCCCTTGTAATACACTTTTGATCAAAATAGTTTTCCCAATTCCAACAAGTTTGACTTTTTGATTTCAAATTGTTAGAATTTGAATCTTTCGATTTCTAAATTGAAGACATATTTACAAAGTTGGTCCAGCTTATTGATTGGCATTAACCCTAGATTCTTTCCCTCGATATGATAAATGAATCATTACTTTCTACTCGAGCTTCATCGTGTACTATTTACTTATTACTTACAACCCAACAAAATGGAATTCCTAGTGGAACAGAACAAACCATGTCGAGCCAAGAGCATCCTCATTTCTATAGAGAATTCTATAGAGAATGGTGGATGTAAGAATCCACATAAGTGATCACGTCCTTCAAGTCGCACGTTGCTTTCTACCACATCGTTTCAAACGAAGTTTTACCATAACATTCCTCTAATTTCGAACCGGGATGGAATTGATTCAATATGGAATCATGAATAGTCATTGGCTCAATCGGTACATTTTAATACATTAATACATACTTTTTTTTCTATTTCCCTTTTATTTATGGATAAAAAAGTCTTTATCCTAAGAAATCTCAACAAGAAAAGAATCCATAATTACCCCCATATTTTAACCTATGAAGGAAACCCATTTATATTTTTTACAAAAAAAAGAGGAAATCACTGTCGGTTAAGACCTATTTATATCTTCAACAAATTGTTTGGAACGACCAGTCATGAAAAAAAAAAGAATAAATCAGAACCAGAAGAGTATGATCTTTCCATATTCATCCATCAAATACAATGAACATTTGTTCCCAAGGATATGGGTAATTATGTATTTTAATTAAAGAATGACAAAATTTTGCACTTACACTTAATCAAAAAGACTTTGTTCACTAAAGACTTTGTTCACTACGGAAATAGAACACAAACAATACATAATACATATGGGCATAGAACGCGGTCATTTTTTGCAAATTTTGCTTTACTTTACGTTTTTTCATCAATCCCATTTTTTATTTTTTAAGTAAATTGAATAGAATATAGTATAGGAATTTCCCCCCCCCCGAGTCGCTACATTAACTTACAATTTTTTTATTCATTTGAACCGGATACAAAAGTAAATGTAAATGGGTCAACAAATGTTTGATATTCCTAAAATGTTTGATATTCGTATTTGAATTTTACTCCACCTCAGTTTCATTTTTAGGGGCTTTAATTTAAAACCAGTGATAGAATTATCTCCAAAAACCTCTATTCTTTTGTTTAGTCTCTACATGGACTGTAGAATACCCTATTCACTTACTTTAGGCTTTAATAAATGGAGAGATTTTTCGCATTTTGATTCTGAAGAATTGATCTGGGACGGAAGGATTCGAACCTTCGAATAACGGGACCAAAACCCGCTGCCTTACCGCTTGGCCACGCCCCATTTAGATTTCTATTTGACACTAATAAACATTATTCCCCTTTTTGGACATTCGTCAATTCCAGACAATATGACAATAAAAATAAAAATAAATAAAATAAAAATAAATAAAATACATATAGGATATCTTGTTATTCCTGCTGGTATTCGATACATATAGATATGGAATAAAAAATTCATTGATGATTACATATAATTCAATTAAGATATTGTATGAAAGTGTAATTCCTTGTATTCTCATTTGAAAATTTGAGGATTTTGGATTTTGGGGGGAAGTTCAAATCAAAGAAAAAGAAGGCTTTTTTACCTACCTTCTTTCTTAATTTTCCCGTATATCAATAATTCAATAAAAACTAAATTATCTACAAAAACAAATGTTCGTTTGTTATGCTTAATATCTTTTTTAGTTTAATCTGTATCTGTCTTGATTCTGCCCTTTCTTCAAGCAGTTTTTTCTTCGGGAAATTGCCCGAAGCTTATGCTCTTTTCAATCCAATCGTAGACATTATGCCCGTCATACCTGTACTTTTCTTTCTCTTAGCCTTTGTTTGGCAAGCTGCTGTAAGTTTTCGATGAAGTTCGTAATACTATACTGAAAATATTCATGATTTATTCGGTAAAAAAAATTTAACAATTATTGATAAGATCATATGAGTCTTACATTACAAATCCTCTATTAAAAAATAGAAATTCTTGTATATTGGATAAGGGCAGCGATAAATTTGGATCAGTCTATTTTCCCTTTCGTCCGCCCTTCCGGTAAGCAAGGACTCTATTAGATTAGGTTTTTCCAAAATACCTAATTGTTACTAATTGTTAATATTACAATAACAATTTTGGTAACGAAAAAATCAGAATCTTAATCACAAATAAATTCATGAATTTGAAAATTCATTCTTTTTTTTTAGATTTAGAAAAAAAAAACACTTAATTAAAATAAAAGAATTTGTTCTTTATTTTTTTTTTCATATTTTTGTATCATGTCAAATCAAAATAGTACATGTGTTACAACAAAACTCAAATGGATAATCTATTCCCCTTTACCCCCAAAATGATCTTATCTTGGAGATTGTGTAATGCTTACTCTCAAACTCTTCGTTTATACAGTAGTGATATTCTTTGTTTCTCTCTTCATTTTTGGATTCTTATCTAATGATCCAGGACGTAATCCTGGGCGCGAGGAATAAAAGACTAAGAGGTTTTTATTTTATCATTTTTCCTTGCGTTTTCTGAATATTTTTTTATGTATTCCATACATTTAACTATGATAAAAAAAATAAAACAAGGGATCGAGATTTTTCGAATTCAAAAGTATCAAGTGACCAGAGAAAGCGGAGAAAGAGGGATTCGAACCCTCGGTACGAATAACTCGTACAACGGATTAGCAATCCGCCGCTTTAGTCCACTCAGCCATCTCTCCTAATTTGGAATTGGGATTTTTTTTTTTATGTTTATGTGACACTTAAAGTAACGATTGATTGATAAAAATCTGCCTTACCCTTTTTTTTGATTTAAAAATAATATTACTTATTTATTTTTTTTTACTTTTTAAATTATTAACTTATTATTTTTAAATTATTAACTTATTATATTTTATATTAATAATTATATATTAATAATTATATTTTATATTAATATATAATAATTAATATATAATATTTATTTAATATTTTAATTTTAATATTTTAATTTAATATTTTAATATAATATATAATTTATTTAATATTTAATTTATTTATATAATATTTATTATAATTTATAATATTTTGTTTATAATATTTTATAATATTATATGTTTTATAATTTTTATAATATTATATGTAATTAACGTATTAAATATTATATGATTAAATATTAACATTATATTATTAAATATTAACATTATTAACATTATTATATATTATTAAATATTAACATAACATTATTAACATATAAATTAACATATAAATATTAACATAACAAATACAAATATATACATAACAAATATATAATAAATATTATACAACAAAAAAGTATATAACACATGAGTTGAATAAATTTATAAGATAAGTTAAATAAAATAATAGACTAAGGACTAAGGCCAATATTCCAATATTTAGGACTAATATTATTATTTATTTTTATTATTATTTATTTTTTTATATTTATTTATATATTTATTTATTTTTATTAATTTTATTAATTATAATATTTTATTATAATATTTATTTATTTATTTTAAATTTATTTTAAATTAAATATAAATATTAAATTATAAATATAGTATTAAATTATAAATATAATAATAGTATTAAATTATAAATATAATAAATTAAAATGAAAATTATAATTAAATATATTCATATAATTATATTTATAATATTATTATAATTATATTTATAGTTATATTTTATAACTTATAAAATATAAAAATATAAATAAATTAATTAATAAAATAATAAAATAAAAATATATGTAAAAATATATGTAAAGAAGGGTAAATAAGATATATGTAAATAAAAGATATATATATAAGATAAGGAATATATATATAAGATAATATATATATAATTAAGATAATATATATATATATAAGAATATATAAATATATATATATAAAATATATATATATAAGATAAAGATAATAATATAAGAAGATAAAGATAATAATATAAGGATATAAGATAAGGCTAAGTTATAAAATAAGGGTATAATAAGTTAAAGGGTATAATAAGTTATATATAAGGAAGTTATAAAATAAGGAAGTTATAAAATAAGGGTATAAATATAAAATAAGAGTAAATAAGATATCTATGAATTTGACTTAACCAAAAATTCAATTTTGATAACGATAATAATTTAAAACGGATATTTCAAATAGAAAAATACCTTACTTTTTTTATACAAAATTTTTTATTTTATTTCCACGGCCTGGCTAGTACCTAGCTAGGCCATTACTCCAATTGATCATTCATAAATCAATTTATTTATATTATTATAATATTTTATATTATTATAATATTATTTATATTATAATTTATATTATTTATATTTATATATTCTTATAATTTATATTTATATATTCTTATAATTTTTATATTATTATAATTTATTTATATATTTATTTAATTATTAAATTATTTATATTTTATATTATTTTATTTTATATTATTTATATATTATATTATTTATTATATATTTATATATTTCTTATTATATATTATTATATATTTTATTATATATTTATTATTTATATATATTATATTATTATTATTTATTATATATTTATTATTTATATAATTTATATATATATTATTATTAATTATATTATTATTATTAATTATATTATTATTATTTATTATTTATTTATTATATATTTATTATAAAATATATATTTATTATTTATTTATTATATATTATATATTTATTATTTATTATATATTTATTATAAAATATAAAATAAATTTATATTTTAATTTTATAAATTTATAAATTAAAATAAAATATAATTAAAAATATAATTAGAATAATAAAAATATAATTATAAAAATATAATTATAAAAATATAATTAGAATATAAAATAAAAATAAAATATAAGATTATTTATAATTTTATAATATAATTAGTTTTATAATATAATTTTTTAATATTAATATAATTTTTTATAATTTTTTAATATTATATATATAATATTATATTATATATATAATATTATATTAAATTATTATATAATATTAAATTATTAAATATTAAATGAATATTAAATTATTAAATATTAAATGAATTGACTAGAATATTCAATTTAACTTAACTTACTTAAGTTATATAACTTAACTTATTTATATTTACTTGTTTTGTTAAAGTAACAAAATTTGTTTGATCTGAAGACTTAAGAGCCATGATCCAAATTCATAGGATCTGACACTCAAAAAATTGGAAAATAAAGGTGGAGTTCCGGATTCTTGTAGAATTCCTTTTTATTTTATGTCCAACTTCAATAGCTCCTTCAAGTCAAAACTATTAGCAACGACTTACCATGAAACGAAAAGTATGACTCATTTTTTTATAGTTAAATAAGCTTTATTCATCTATTTGGGATTTTTTCAAGTCCCTATCAAGACAGAATATGTGTCAAGATTCAAATTTTCATCATTCTGATACTATCTTTATAATG